GAGAGCAATGCTCGTAAGTAGATTAAAAATCTATTGCCTTTATCCTCGGCCACCAAAAACCTTTACCACATTAGTAATAAAACTCCGACAAAAATAAGAAATACAGAACTTGTCACGACGGACACAACCCTTGGAACAAGCACTCTCTTGGGTCTCAGAAATAAATTATAAGAAAACTTGAGATAGAAAACTATTCTCAGGGCAGAACCTAAAATAGGTAGGATTAGAAAAGTCAGGTGATTGCCCCTGTAAATAGCTCCTCTAACTACATTATACTTTGCGATAAACATAAGGAAAGGCGGCAGCCCACCCAAAGACAGCATCGTAACTGCTGCTATGAAAGAGTGCCCCAAAAACAGGAAGAAAAGAAGAATCAGGGTCGTAAAAGAGTACACTAAAAAATATTGCGTTATTTTACCAGAAATTACTCTCACTCCCAGTCACCCCCTGTGACTAATAGAAGAAGCTTCTAGCACTCCTCGAATACTTGTTTGATTAATCCCTAGCAAGGCACCTACCAAAGCCCTTAACCCTGCGGTCGCTAAAAACAAGTCACACATGAAAGATGTTGTGTTAAAGTAAAGATACAGGAAAAACAACGAAGGAATTTTTATTGGTACTAACAGTAAAAAGCATGCAGGGTACTCAAAAGCCGTTAAAATCGACATAACTCAGAAATGGCCAGGAAAAATCCCTAGTTTCACACAGACACTAAATAAAAACAGCAATGAAAAGTATGCGTTAATTACTAAAAAAATAAATATTATGCTACCAGCAATAAACAACATGACTCTTGCAGCGGCTTGGACAGCAAAATACTTGAAAGCATACTCCCTGTTTAAAGACCCCTTTCCTATTAAAAGAAATGGAAGTAAGCCCAAAAAAGCAAGCTCTATCCCCGTCCAACACAAAACCCAGTGTCCAGAGCTAATTCTGATTATTGAACCAAATACAACTATAAGGAAAAATACCAAAAATGCGCTTGACATAAAGCAACGGACATCGCCCATATTAGTCAACATCAATGACTTCCGTTCATCCGGCGGTTGCTTACTTGTGCCTGACTCAAGGGCCTTAGTAATACAAATAACTGTTGCTTACACTAGCAAAACTTCAGTCTAGTTTCGACGAGTAGCTAACCAATAATTTGAACTACTTACTGTTAAGTCAATTAACAAGTAAAATTTGTATAAAATGTGTATATGTTTGTTTGTTAAAAGTTCTACAAAGCCGTTTTTAGTTCAGCAGCTTATTACTCGTGTGGCCCAGACAATAATTTTTTACAATAAATAGGTTTTTTGTTAATCCTAAAAACTAAAACCCGAAAGGCTGTGTTTTTGGTACATAGACCACATAAAGGAAAAAGAACCTAAAAAAACATATATAGTTTAAATAGGAGTAAATAAGGCAAAACATGCGATATAACTGAGATTAGTTCTATCCTTCTTATTGGGTGTGACATACACAAATAAGTCGAAGAGATGCCGTGGTTAACTGAGCAGTAAAGGTATATATTATAGGCCGCCCTAAAGAAAACTAGTAAGCCTATGACAATAACCAACGAGAGATGTCCCGACCACAGAGCAGGAACTACTATTAACTCACCAACTAAGTTTATACTTGGGGGCGCTGCTATGTTAATACAGCATAGGCTAAACCACATAAAAGCTAAGCTAGGGTAGAGGACTAGCATCCCCCCCAAATATATAATGATCCGAGAATTAATTTTGCTGTAGGTAAAGTAACAAAGACAAAACAATGCCGAGGAACAAAACCCGTGCGCTATTATGGTAACTATAGCTCTACCCAATCCAAACCTTCGGTCTAAAAGCACTCCGGCAATAACTAGACCCATGTGCCTAACCGAAGAGTAAGCCACAAAAGCTTTTAAATCTACCTGCCGAAGACATATAAAAGAAGCTAAAAGGCCGCCTCACATTCTCAAAGATACTAAAAAACACACAATTCAATTATTGACAATGTTAAAGCACGAGGTTACCTGAATAAGACCGTACCCGCCCATCTTTAACAGGACACCGGCCAGGATCATAGACCCAGCAAGAGGAGCCTCTACGTGCGCTTTTGGTAGCCACAAATGAAACCCATATATTGGAAGCTTCACCAGAAAAGCAAGTAAACAAAAAAAAGACAGTAACTCGCTCGGGGTGAAACAAAGCATTTTTATAATTTGTATGTCATAAGTCCCTTCTTGGAGCCCACGTCACACCAAGATTAACAAAAACGGTAAAGATGCAGCTACAGTGTATACCACCATATATGTACCGGCTTGCAGCCGCTCCGGCTGATAACCCCACCCAATAATTAAAAGAAGAGTAGGAATTAGAGAGACCTCAAACATAATATATAATGATAAGATATTGTTACAAAGAAAAAATAAGGATAGTACAAGACTCAAGGATCTAACACAATAAAGGTACTTAGTTTCTTTATTGTTTGGTGTGCAAATAATCGAGAGAAAACAAAGCAGTACGGATAAAAAGACCAATAGAAAAGATGTAGAGTTATATGATACAAAGTCTGATGTGCCTCAGCTAAACACCACGTTTATACTACATATAACATACACTAATATGAAAACTATTGAAATTACCAGGCCTCCTCAGTTAGCGATCATTGTGCATAAAAACATGCCTAGCACTAAGGACGCCATAGGAAAAAGAAGCGGAGAAGACATCCCCAGATCAAAGTTAGCAGCCTCGACCTAAAGCTTCTTATCAGATTGTCTGCGCAGCTTTCCTAGGGCTTGTTTATTAGCTCAAGCTTCTCCACTGTTCTGCTTATATGCACAGTTTTTATAAGAAAGGAAAAATAAAACGTTTTGTTTTTTCCTTTAGCTATTTTCTTCACTGTGCACATAAAGAATTTTTTCTATAGAGATGGTAACATTTTTACTTTATATTATTCTTTCTTTTTAGTTCCTAGTAAGGGCCTAGAGAAGCTGCTATAAAAATTCACCTGAAAACTCCTAAGGAGTTTTAAAGTAAAGAACGTAAAAATACAAGACTATAAAATTTTGGATTTTGGGTATAAACTTTTTTTTAAAAAAATTAAAAGAATGTGAGTCAAGTTAGTAGGAAATTTCTCTGTAATTGGTTTATTTTTTTCCTTGTGGGTGTCGTTGAACAAAGCTTCTTAGTTCGTGCGACACCCTCTGATCTATAAAAGGACTACAAATAGTTTGTCGGGTCACTGAAGTTACTGGCAATATGTTTTGTTGAAAGCTGAAAGGCAGTTGCTAAGGAGACTTTTGAGGCCGGCTTTAGTAGCTTTGATAGTTTTAACCGGCTGCACCATTCCACTTTTAAATGAGGCACTAGCAAGCACCTCACATATATCATGCTAAAACAGAAAGTTTTTTATCCTAACTGTTCAACACCTTTAACTAGGGTTTAGTTAAAATTAATGATAACTAAACCTAAAAAGCGATAAGTTCGCGCTAAGTTTCGGCCTTAGTTTTGAGTAGAAAGTTCTCTTTAGGTTTAAGATCTTTTCCACTCTTGCACCTCTTTACTGAGTTTTTCAAACTGGTACTTATTTTCCGTTCCTCCGTTTTGATGCTTCTTATCGGTGTGCTGGCACGGAAAAATTTGAGTTTTCAGGAAGGTGTTGTTACCTATAGGAAAACAAACTACTAAACACATAGAGATTAGGCTGTAGGCCTGAAGATAAGAGTAGTCACAAAAACTAAAGGGTGTAACCAAAAAAATGAGTGAAAGAACACTTGTGACTTTATTCAGACCAAATGCTAAGCCCCAAAATAAAATAAAATAAAATAAACGAGCTTTTGGTTAATTAGCAGTTAAAATTTTAGTAACTCTTCAGTAGGTGTTTAACAATGGGGTAGTTGTATGTATAAACCAAAATAGAGGTATCAAGGTATAATCATAGGGTAAACTGTGCGGTCTAGCTAAACGCTACAAAACTTTATTCTATTCCATGCAAAACTACAGTAGCTCTATGTGCGAAGTAAACCCTTGTCAAGTTTTCTGCACTAAAACAAGCGTGTTCTTTTCTTATTGCGTGCCACGTTCCCCCTTTCATCTTGTAGAGTATAGCCCCTGGCCTCTTTTAGGGTCCTTGGGAATTATAAGCATTCCGGTCGGGTTAGTTTACTACATTCGAACAACAGACCTAAAGCTACTTTTACTAGGAGTGCTCACAACAGCTCTGGTTGCTTTCGTTTGGTGGCGAGACATTGTCCGTGAGGCAACTTTTCAGGGCCACCACCCCAGGTATGTAGTTAAAGGTTTAAAAATAGGAGTTTTATTGTTTATTGTATCAGAGGTGTGCTTTTTCTTTGCTTTTTTCTGGGCCTACTTTCATAGAAGACTAGCACCCTGTATTGAAATTGGTTCTCAGTGACCTCCCGCAGGGATTAGAACACTTCCGGTATTTGGGGTACCTCTACTAAATACTTCTGTTCTTTTACTCTCAGGTGTTAGGATCACATGGTGTCACCACAGAATTGAAGAAGGGAAATTGAAGGCCTCGCTTCAAGCTCTCTTTCTTACTTTAGTGCTAGGTTTTTATTTTTTATATCTTCAATATGGAGAGTATTGTGAGACTAGCTTTACCATGGCGGATAGCGTTTATGGTAGAACATTTTTTATCGCTACTGGTTTTCACGGATTACACGTTCTTGTTGGGGCTACATTTCTTTCTGTGTGTTTCTTGCGTCTAGCACAGCAGCATTTTTCTAAACAGCATCACGTAGGGTTTTTAGCAGCTGCCTGATACTGGCACTTTGTTGATGTCGTGTGGTTGTTTCTCTATGTTAGAATTTATTGATGAGGTTCTTAGTCTTAGTAGCTTAAAATGGTAAAGCGTTGTCGTTGTAACACAAAGAAGGTCACCTCCCTAGGACTACTTTCATAGCCTGTCTAAAAATATTAAACCCAGCAACACATGTAATAAGTGAACTATCTCTCCGTTATCTTTTTTAGTTTGTTCCGGAACAAGCAGCTCACCAAAAAAACTATTCTAAAAGTTTAGATACCTTAAAATTAAAATCCTTCCTCTTCGCTTTATAAAATAAAGGGAGGTTTGAAGTATTTACCTGCTAATTATAGCTTATTTGGGGGCTCTGACCAAACATAATAATAAAACAAAACAGCGCAGGTATGCTCTTTCAAGATGACAGTTTTCTATCTGTTTGACATAACAAAGCGGAACTAAGAACGCAGGAAAAACTAATTAGTCTTAACACAAAGAAAAATTACTTTTGCTTTTCCAAGTAGTTTCTCTAGAAACAGATGCATAGTTCTTACGTGTCTCACCCGAAGAAAATCTTAAACGAGAGTTACCTGACAATGTTTTTGTTGATAATGGGATTTTGAAAATCTCAGTGGATCTAGTTACGGATCGCTTAGAGAAAACTCTAAGACTAAAATGCTATTTATAACCTTTATTTTTGTATTTTGCCTTGCACTTATTTTTTTAGTTCTTTTTGTATTGCTAAGGTTTAAACACCCTTTTTATCAAACTCAGAAGATAACAGCCTTTGAATGCGGGTTTGAGCCTCTTAGTGTGATACGCTCACCTTACTCTGCCCGGTTTTTCATTATTGTGGTGCTGTTCTTAGTTTTTGATGTAGAGGCTGCGCTTCTTCTTCCTATCATTTCTTCTTTTATGAGCGGCGACAGGCTATCCATGTGCTGAGCACTAATCTTTGTTTTGACTATTTTAGTTGGCGGGTTGTTTCATGAGTGACGAGAAGGGGTGCTTGACTGGATAAGGTCTTTCCTGAGTAAGCTAACATAAGCTATTGAGCTCATAACTCAAAAATGGTACAATGCCCTCATGAATTTATTCTGATCGCCCCACTCTGCTTTAATGGTAAGCTTTGCAAATACTTGGCTTTGTTATGGCACTTTTGAGGAATAAAAGCCAGCAAGAAACCTTGAAAATCATTATAGTAATATAAATTCAGCTTTGTATTTCAGTCTTGGCTAACTTTTTAGTGCCAGCAGCCGCGGTCACACTTTAGAGGCAAGCAAAGTCACATCGGGAGGTTAAGAATCTAAATTAAAAAACTTTTAAAGGTGAAATTTTAAGGTTTGTATAAATTGTTGTTGGTGCTGTGCGAAGAAAAAGCGCAAAACTGTAGCATAACCTCCACCGTTAAACTAGGATTAGATACCCTACTATAAGGAGCAAAATAAAGTGTTCCCGAGGCACTAAAGTTTTTAATAACCAAAACCTAAAAAGCTTGGCGGTAAATTAAATTTTTAGGGGAACGTGCCAGGTAATAGACAATCCGCATGAGATTCTTACCGGGTTTTATAGTTTGTATACAGCCGTCTGCAGGACCATCCTAAAGATGTTTCCAGTTATTTTAGACAATATTAAGTCAGGTCAGTGCGCAGCCAATAACCCGAGAACTAGGTGAGTTACAATTCTATAAAAATGAACGACTAACCGTCCTGAAAGAGATGTGTTAAAGGTGGACTTAAAAGTAATTTAGTAAATTTTAAGTAATACTATCTGAATCTAAGCTTAATTTGTGCACAAATCGCCCGTCACTCTCACTATTACATAAAGTCTTAAGTGAGATAAGTCGTAACACAGTAGGGGTAGCGGAAGCTGTCCCTTAGTTTAAGTGGTGTAATTTACACGGTACTTTTTCAAGGTACAGTTAGCGTCCCCACGAATAGAGCGCTCTTAAATAAACCCAAATAAGTACTACAGTTAACTCTAAGTTTTACCTTTGACATGAGAATTATTCTCTTTGGGGTGATGTTTAGTGATTTATTTTCTTCTCTGGATGGAGCTCAGTCCTTTTTTTCGTGGGGGCCGAGTGTTTTAGTGCCGTTCTTTTTTGTGTCCGCTTCCTACTTTGTTTCCTCCGCAGGGCAACTAAAAAATATATTAAGCGGACTAATTTTTTCACGTAAAGAGCTTAATCACCTGGGAGCTATCATCTCTTCCCTGTTACTATTTTTAATATCTATTAATTTTTTTGGTATGGCTCCTCTCTGTTATTCTACCAGTAGAAGGCTGTGATTTGCGTCATGTCTTGCTGTTAGGTTTTGAGGGGCCCTTCTGATTTCGGGGTGGGTTTACTCGCCCACAAAGTCAGCGGCCCATCTTTGCCCCTCAGGTGCCCCGGTCTACTTAGTCCCTGTCCTGGTTGTGATTGAGACTATCAGAATTTTAATTCGCCCAATTACGCTTTCTGTACGTTTAATTGCCAATATCAGTGCTGGCCACATTGTTCTTTCTCTTTTGTCAAATGTGCTAAGCGGAACTACTGTCTTTTTTGTTCTTGCACTTTCTCTAGTTGGTGTTTTCTACACAGTGTTTGAGTTTTTTGTTTGCTTTATTCAGGCTTACATTTTTAGCTTATTGGTTAGTTTGTATGCGGAGGAGCACCCATAGTTCTGGGTAGAGCCTGATTTGTTTTTAGTGCTGCAGCTACAGTAGCTTAAAGAAAAGCACTCGACTGTTAATTGAGAAGATGTACACCACTACCTGGCGCAGATATGCCACAGCTTAGCCCTACTCTCGGATATTTGTTTCTTGCTTTCTTTTTGCTCTCGGCTTGTGCCTTCGCTTTTATCTACTCCAAATCAAGTGGACCAGTAAACAAAAATAAAAAAATAAGTAAGAAAACCAAAAGACATATTTACTTTTAATTTGAGGTGGCAGAATTTTAAATGCACAGGTTTTAAGCATCTGTTATGGTGTTTCATCCCTCAATAAACCAAACCCGAACAGTTGATCACACGGTAAAAAGTTTAGCAAAAAATGATTATTTACACCAAAAACTTATGAGTAAGATTTAAGGGACCACAGCCCTTTGGTTTATGTTTAACCTATTTTTGGAGGCTGGCTCCAGACTTTTTACTTGGAAGGTAAGTGTACTTGTTTATACTATCTAAAACAAAGCTTGCCGTTAGTGACTTGGTCGGCTTTGAAGGCCAAGGGTTTATAAAACATAACCTAAAGCTTCTCTGGGGAGGTTCTCCGTGAACAGATTTACAGTCTGTCGCCTAAAATGTGTCGGCCACCAAAAAGAACGTAACCAGATCTTACAAATTTTCTGTTTTTTTTAGAAAGTCACCGACACTGATAGACTCAACCACAATAGGTATAAAAGAGTGATTGGCCCCACAAATTTCTGAGCACTGACCATAAAAGATCCCAGGTTTGTTAATATACATGTTTATTGAGTTTAGGCGTCCTGGAATACAGTCTATCTTCACTCCTGCTGAGGGTAAAGCTCATGCGTGAATAACATCAGCAGAGGTTCCCAGTACATTTACACCCATATTATAAGGAAGACTTACTCGCTTGTCCACCTCAAGGAGTCGATACTCTCCGGGTTTTAGGTCTGGTTCTTGAACTATATATGAATCAAATGACTCAGCTCTTAATGAGGGAATTTCATATCTTCAATATCACTGGTGGCCTATAACTTTCAAGACAATGCTGGAGTCTTGCTGTTCGTCGATTAGGTATAGTAAGCGAAGACTGGGTAAAGCCAGTCAAACAAGTAAAAACCCTGGAAAAATTGTTCACACAGTTTCTAAGGTGTGTGCATCAACCAGGGTTCGAGTAAAGAAAGGGTTCCGCGTAAACTTAAACCCTAAATATCTAACAAAAGTGAAAATCCCAATTAACAGAACTATTGCGTGGTCGTGAAAAAGGATTATTTCTTCTTGAACAGGGGATGCTGGGTCTATAAGATTAATTTGACCTCAATGTCTCACACGAAAAAAGGTAATGACCTTCAATACATCTTCAGTGTAGTACTTTAATATAAGCTATTTTTTCAACCAAAACAGCTAGATATTACTCATACAATTTCAAGCTTGCATCTTGGCGTTTTTCGTTAAACTACTATCTGACCGTAACTTTTAATTACTTCTTCTGCCTGACAAACAGATATTTTTTTAAAACTAGGCAAAAAAATAATTTTATTTCAAATCGTAGGTGTATATACCACTAGGAATAATAGGATAAAATACAGAAAAGTACAAGGCAGAGCTAAGGAAACATACGGTTCTTCAATTGGACACGCACCTAATCAAGTGAGAAGTAAAAAAACAACTGCAAAGGCCCAGTAGAAGATTTGTGATAGAGGAGAAAACGAGTTTGGAATGGCAGTTTTGAAAGACACCAAAGGCAAGAAGTACAAAATCACGACAGATATAGCTAAAGCAACTACTCCGCCTAGCTTAGATGGAATGGACCGAAGAATAGCATAGGCAAAAAGAAAATACCACTCAGGCTGAATATGAGTAGGCGTAACCATAGGGTTGGCGTTCATAAAATTTTCCGGATCACCCAAAAAATAAGGTTTAAAATATACAACATAGAACAAAAATAAAAAGAAAAAAGCAAAACCCACAAGATCCTTATAAGTGAAATACGGGTGGAAAGTGACTTTTCTGACGTGGTTCGTATCACCAAGAGGGTTAGTAGATCCTTTTTTGTGTAAAAAAACTAAGTGTAATAAAGAAAGTCCAGCAATAACAAAAGGTAATAAAAAGTGTAGGGAGAAGAAACGATTTAGGGTGGCTTGCCCCACTGAAAAGCCTCCCCACATTCACTCTACTAAGGATGGTCCGAAATAGGGAATTGCCGAAAACAGGTTTGTAATTACGGTCGCTCCTCAAAAAGACATCTGACCCCAGGGAAGCACATAACCTAGGAATGCAGTGGCCATCCTAACTAGCAGAATAGTGACACCTACCATCCATGTTTTTCTTTGTGTTACATACCTCTGATAGTATAAGCCACGTCCAATATGTATGTACAGAAAAAAGAAAAAGAAGGATGCTCCGTTAGCGTGAACTCTCCGAAAAAAACACCCTAAATTAGTGTCTCGCATGATGTGAATAATTGAGTTAAACGTATTATCTATATCAGCTGTGTAGTGCATAGATAAAAAAATCCCAGTCACAATTTGAACTCCTAAAAGAAGTCCTAAAATAGAGCCCCCGTTTCACCAAATAGAGATTCCGAGGGGCCTGGGCAAAGAGCTCATCATTTCAATGTTTCGATTTTTTTGCAACCAAGCACTACTAAAATTTTATAGTACTAATTGATGAAAGCTTGTCGTTCCCCCGAAGGCGAAGCACTTTTACAAGTAGTGATAAACCCATGCCTGCTTCGCAGGCAGCCAGTCTAATTAAAAGCAGAAATAGAGAAGATCCACCACTTACTTGAAGTCTCGCGCAAAGATAAAATCCAATCATTCTTAGAACTATCCCCTCTAGTAAAAGTAGTAAGGTAAGAATATGAGTAGTGTGCATTATATAGGAAAAAAAGAAGAACATAAACATAACTATAGTTAAATATACTAATTTCACAACTAAAAAAAAGAGATGGTCAATAAGCTAAGTGAGAATAAAGAAAAAGGCAAAAAAGTTTTTCAGCAAAGTATTATTAGGAGGTCGTACCGGTGGCGTGGATATGCACCGCGTGCAAATAAAAACATTAGAGCAAAGAAAAGAACGAAAGAGCAAAAAACCAGAGTGTTAGATGTTGGGCAAAACCACACACTTGTTACCATTGATATAAATAAAATTCTGGCATATTCAGCCAAAAACAGCATCGCAAACATACCTCCTCTGAATTCAACATTAAACCCCGAAACAAGTTCGGATTCGCCCTCAGCAAAGTCAAAGGGAGCACGATTAGTCTCTGCTAGTGTTCTTGCAAACCACACGCCCAAGACAGGAAACAACAAAAATAAGACAGGAAAAGACAAAAGTGCTTTTTCGAAACTCAGGCAGAGTATTAGCCCAGCCGGAAAAAGCAGAATTAAGACCATTCTGACCTCATAAGAGATTGTTTGGGCAGATGCTCGAATAGACCCTAAGAAAGCGTATTTTGAGTTTGAGGATCACCCTGCTAGTATGGTGCCATACACATTTAAAGAACAGATGCATAAAAACACTAATATTCTTAGGTATGTAACTTTATAGTTAAATTCCCTTGGATAAACATATCAAAGAGTATAGGCCAGAACAAAACTTAATACACAAGAGAATTTTATTATAATTTTATTGCTATTGAGGGGTTCAATTTTCTCTTTGGTAAATAATTTCAAAGCATCTGCAAAAGGCTGTAAAATACCAATAAAACCTACTACATTGGGGCCTTTACGTAATTGAATGTAGCCAAGTACCTTTCGCTCTAATAAAGTAAAGAAAGCTACCCCAATAAGGACACATAAGCAGGTTACGATTCTTCTTACTAATATAAACGTCATAATGATCACTTTTTCAGTGGTGAGACCAAGAGTTAAAATAGTCTGTAATAACTTTTCGTGGTGGTATGCTTACTACACAACACTAAAGCAAGTGAATACAACTACCAAAGTGATAAGTGCTTGGTATAGCCCCAACCCCGTAGAGTAGGTGTTAAACTTATCCTGCACATTTTTTATTCCAAAAAACTTGCTCAAAAAAATACTTACTTCATTTACAGACCTGTTAAATAAGTATTTAGGCTCTAATCAACCGTGGTCCAGGTTTCTTATGTTCTTGACAGCCGGATAAATCAGTTTACTACTTCCCACATAAACTGGAGCTAAAAAAAACAAAGTGGACAGCGCATATGATTTGTTTGTAACTGCTAAAAGTAGGCTTAGCAAGATACCAAACATTGTGGTTAACCTCAGTGTGTTAGATAAAGTCGCCGGAATGAAAGTACACCTTACCATTCTACAATCCACTGAAGAAAAAAACTTACCACTAATAATTGCGCAGAGTCCAAGCAGGTATATAGGTAAGTAAACCTTTATGTCCCGAACTACTGACACAAAAACTATTTTGCTGTTTTCAGAAACTATGGCTTTTATTGTTCGTGTTACATAGAAAGCAGTTATAAAAGTTGCTAATAACATAACCATTACTGATAAGCAATTAGTTCCATTTTCAAATATTTTTTCAAGAATAACATGTTTTGAATAAAAAGCCCTTGTGAACGGTGCTCCTACTAAGCAAAGGCTTCTTACAATAAAGAGTACTACTCTGGAGGGTATCTTTAAGCCCACCCCAGCTATGCTGCGAACGTCCTGCACACCATAAGTAGACATCAGCAAAGACCCCGCCGATAAAAATAGTAAGGCCTTAAACAATGCATGTGTATACAGGTGAAAGAGAGCTAGCATAGGAAGGTTTAATCCTAAACAATAAACCATCACACCTAGTTGTCTGAGCGTGGATAAAGCGATGATTTTTTTGATGTCATTCTCATACGAGGCGGCTCACCCGCCAAGTAAACATGTAATCGAACCAGCTATTATGAGAAGTGAGGATGTGTAGTGAAAAAAGCCAACGCCGTTGCTAAGTCGAATCATAAGGAAGATCCCAGCTGTGACAAGAGTTGAGGAGTGTACTAGAGCACTAACAGGGGTTGGGGCTGCCATTGCAGCCGGAAGCCACGACCTAAAAGGATACTGAGCTCTTTTTGTTATAGCAGCGACAAACAAGACAATAAGTAACCTGACTGAGGCCTCCCTAAAGAAAAGATAGTTGAACTGTCCCAGTAAGGTAAACAAAAACAAACTAACAATAATTAACCTGTCACCTAAGCGATTGATTAGTAGTGTGTGAAAACCCGCAACTAAAGAGGTACCACTTTGATAGTAAACGATTAAAGCAAAAGAAGTAATACCAAGACCATCTCACCCTAGCAGTAAAAAAAACACAGAAGCTGAGAAAAGCAAAAGACACATGCTAATCACAAAAGCCAACAAAATCCAAATAAATCGATTGAAGTGCTCATCGTTGTCTATATAGCTAGAAGCAAAACAAAACACTCTCAAAGAGATAATTATTACTACCGCTGAGAAACCGATATTAATGCTGTCCAGCAACAACTCTATTCTAAAAGGCAAAGTTCTCACCGTAAAAAACTTTAAGGAGTATAAAATTATATATTTTTCTTTTATAAAGTTAAAATATACCATAGATGGGGCAAGGAATATAATAAGTAAAAAAACAGGAAGGCGCAGTTTACTTTTTTGGTTTTCGTTCATATTTTCTATATTTAGGTTGAAGCGGTAAATTAAATATGTCATCCAACAAGGATTTGTCATACTGCTTGGCCCTGCTGTCGGGTACAAGCAATCTGTATGCTAGGTAAATAAGATCAGGTTCTTTCTACTTTTAAAGGATCATGAAAAGCAGTAAAGGCTTTGTGTGTTATTAAACACTTTTCATTTTGTTTGGTTCCACCAATCGGCTAAGTTCGAGTTACATGATGGTTAATCCTAACTAACTTTAATCTTGCAAGACTCTTGAGTCTTTTTTAATTATTTTTTGTTTTTATGTTGCTCCAACACGCACAGCCTTGCCCGAGTAACAGATTTTACTAATCGCAACAAAAACCAAAAGCAGTGCTAAGGCCAAAGAAACTAATAGAAAAGGAGAAATTTCCCTCGCTGTTTCGAACCCACTAAAACCTAAGATAGTGTTGTTGGTCGTTTCTCTTTGGGTGTACATACTATAAACAATCGCCAAAAAAGTGAGTATAAACTTAAATGACTTTCCCATAATCACATAGTTAGTACTAACAACACACATATAAATAAAAAGAACCAAAAGACCCCCAATATAAATTAAAAATAGTATATAAGAATATCACATGTGTGAGGACATAGAGAAAATAGACACGAACAAGGTAGTCGTGAAAACTAACAAGCCACCTACTCTTACGGGTCTAGATAGAAGAGGAATCATTGATAAACACAGCAGTAAAAAGAATAAAAGAAACGTAAACAGTTTCAAAAATGAGTTGCCCCAGCCTCTAACTTCCAAAGTTAACGTTTTCCAAAACCGTTTTTGAGGCAGGAAGTAGTGGTTTTAGGGGCTCTTAGCACCCACTATCTGATTGCAAACCAAACCTTCTTTATAAAGTATAAAACCATTGGCTAATACTAAGTATTATCTTTTGATCCTAAATCAAGTGCATTTGATCTGCCAAGCCAACGGAAACTAATTTCCCACCTTCTCGGTCCTTTCGTACTAAAGAGGTAATTTATAGAGGATAGAAACTGACCTGGCTTACGCCGGTCTGAACTCAGATCATGTAGGGTTAAGTAGTTCGAACAGAACTTGCCAGACAGACTGCTTGTCTTTTGGTCCCTAGTCCAACATCGAGGTCTCAAACAAAAAAATTATTAAGCTGTTATCCCTAGGGTAACCTTCTTAGTCTTTTAAACACCGTCTCATTAAATTTCAACTTTAGGGTGTTTGTACTTTGACCCTTTGTCGCCCCAACAAAAAAATAAAAGTTAAAAAGCTTTTTTATTTTAGGCTCCTAGGGTCTTCTCGTCCTTCTATATTCTAGGGGTATTTTCACCCCGTGAAGAAGTTATAAACAACACAAATAGAGACAGCTTACCCCCAATAACCCACTCATTCTAGACCCCATTTAAAAGCCAACTGATTACGCTACCTTTGCACAGTCAAGGTACTGCGGCCGTTGAAAATTTTAATGATTTCACTGGGCAGGGACCGCCTAAAATAAATTTCTACAGGCTATGTTTTTGATAAACAGTTGAGGGCTTAGTTTGCCGAGTTCCTTTATTGTGTTTTAACTAAAAGAAATACTTATCTACTCATCAACCACGTTACTAATAACTAGGTATCATTAGGTCTTATGTGAAAAGATTCATCACAATATCAGTTTTTGCCTGTTTATTTTTATTTTTGAATACTATTCTATATAAACAAGTTAAGACATTCTTAATGCTCTTATGCACACCGATCTTAACATCGGTGTGCTGTCTTTTGTGCTGCACACATTTCGGTCCTATCCAGATATCAAGAAAATCGTTTGGTGTTTCGCCACTACTAACACTTTTGTGAGTACTGGTGCCACAGTACAGTTTATTTCTCTATTAACTAAGATAAGTATTTAGTAGATCTTTTCTTTTCGGGAATTACTTGTTTAGTGTGTAGCTGGAGCAGTCATTATGCCAAAGGAAAGCTCATTTCTTATTTTTGTTTTCTTATCCTTGCGGAACTATTTGTAAACTATCAAATTAGTAACTAAAATAGACAAAAGCACTACTGTGTAACAGTACCCATTAAAAAATAAGGAGTGGTAGTAGTCTCTCACGCTAAAAGCCCATCCCTATATACGGAACTTCTTCTTTGTAAAGGAAGTGTACTTGTGAATACTATAAGCTTACTGATTATTATGTGGCTGCCACTGATGTTTCGACACACCTATGAAAATCGGGAGGCAAATTAATATCCCACTCTCGAGATATTGAAGGAGTTAAAGGAAACAGAACCCTTCGCTGACAAACAAACGCTTCTCAAATTAAAAAAATAAATATAAGCACAGCAGCAATGGACACCAGAGACCCAAAAGGAGAAACCTGGTTTCATTTAAAATAAGCATCTGGGTAGTCAGAGTACCGCCGAGGCATACCAGCAAGACCTAAAAAATGCTGCGGAAAGAAAGTCAAGTTAACTGCAAAAAACATAACTATGAAATGAGCTTTTGCCCATCGCTGATGTAAAGTTAGACCCGTCATAACTGGAAACCAGTGAACTAAACCAGCAAAAATTGCGAAGACCGCTCCTATTGATAGGACATAGTGGAAGTGTGCAACAACATAATATGTGTCGTGAAGGACAATATCTAAAGATGAGTTTGATAAAACAATTCCTGTTAAGCCTCCAAGAGTAAAAAGAAAAATAAAACCTAAAACCCAATACATTGCAGCATCTTTGTGTGCCCGTCTACCGTAGAGAGTTATAAGTCACCTAAAAACTTTGATTCCGGTAGGAACTGCAATAACCATAGTAGCAGCAGTGAAGTAAGCTCGCGTATCCACATCCATTCCAACAGTAAACATGTGGTGCGCTCAGACAATAAAACCTAAGACGCCAATAGACACCATTGCGTAAATTATCCCCAAGGTACCAAAAGCAAGCTTTATAGTGTGGTTACTTAAAATATGGGAGACAATTCCAAAACCTGGCAAAATTAAAATATAAACTTCAGGGTGCCCAAAAAATCAAAACAAGTGTTGATACAAGATTGGGTCTCCTCCCCCCGCTGGGTCAAAAAACCTGGTGTTGAAATTACGATCTGTTAACAACATAGTGATAGCCCCTGCAAGAACAGGTAAAGATAAAAGTAGAAGAAATACAGTGACTAGAATTGACCAAACAAATAAATTAACTCGTTCTATAGTTATCCCGGGTCTTCGTATGTTAAAAATAGTTGTAATAAAATTAATAGCACCTAAAATAGACGACATACCGGCCAGGTGTAAAGAAAAAATTACAAGGTCTACTGAAGCTCCTGCGTGGCCAGCTACCCCCCTTAAAGGGGGGTAAACTGTTCACCCTGTTCCGGCCCCTCCTTCAACTAAGCTAGACCAGATCAACAACAGAAAGGCAGGTGGTAGTAACCAAAAACTCATGTTGTTTATTCGGGGAAAACTTATATCTGGGGCCCCGATTAGTAAGGGAACTATTCAGTTTCCGAAACCGCCAATCATGATTGGCATAACTATAAAGAAAATTATAACAAAAGCATGGGCTGTAACAATAACATTGTAAAAATGATCATCTAAAAGATTACCTGCTGTGCCCAGCTCAAATCGAATTAAAAGTGAGAGCCCTGTCCCTACAAGACCACACCACACACCAAATAGTATATACAAGGTACCAATGTCTTTATGGTTTGTCGAAAAAAATCAACGCAA